ATGGTCATACAAATTAATCACCGAGTTGGAACAATATTTTCCAAAACGACGAAAAGAACAAGGCGAGACGCAAGGGCTGGATCACGAGATTCGAACAAGAAACTTTAAACATATAGATTTTTTAACAGAGTCCGAACGAAGTTTTAAGAAGTCTCCTTTCAAGAATTATGATCTTTATAGCAAATTTAATAGAGAGTCGGGTTTTATAAGTTATTTGGAAGAACCAGATTTTAATCGAGCCTTAATCAAAGGCTCTATGCGTGTTCAAAGGCGTAAAATGGTTATTTGGGAACCGGCTCAAGGAAATCCCCATTCCCCGCTTTTTTTGGAAAAAATGGAAGAGTTTCTTTTTCCTATATCCAACCTAATGAAACTTTTTTTTAATCTTAGATATTTTTGGGGTAAAAAGTCAGAATTCGAAATTTTAGATCAACCATTAGAAATAAAAAAAAACAACCAGGAGGACGTAATAGAATTCTGGGAGAGCATTCCATATGCACAAAAATCTAGAAGTGTTCTGTTACTAGCTCAATCAATTTTTAGAAGATATATTAAATTACCCTTATTGATAATAGCTAAGAATATTGGCCGTATTTTATTACGACAATCTCCGGAATGGTACGAGGATTTCCAAGATTGGAATAGAGAAATTTATCTAAAGTGCAGCTATAATGGTCTTCAATTCTCCAAAACAGAATTTCCTCAAAATTGGTTAATCGAAGGTTTTCAGATAAAAATCCTATATCCTTTTCATTTGAAACCTTGGCACAGATCTAAGCTACGACTTTCTGATAGAGATCGAAAGCAACAAGATGATTTTGATTCTTGTTTTTTAACAGTTTTGGGAATGGAAACGGAATATCCTTTTGGTCCTCCGCGAAAAACACCTTCCTTTTTTGAACCCATTTTTAAAGATATAGACTATAAAGTCGAAATCAGAAAATTCAATTTTAGAGTTCGAAGAGCTTTAAAAAAAATAAAAAAAAAAGAAGCAAAAGCCTTTTTATTTGTAAAACAAAGACTAAAAGAACTTTTAAAAGGAACCAAAATTCCATTATTTATACCGAGAGAAATATATGAATCAAATGAAACTGAAATAGAAAAGGATTCTATAATCAGCAATCAGATAATTCATGAATCACTTAGTCAAAATCGATCTACAGGTTTGACAAATTATTCACAGACAGAAGAAGAAATGAAACATAGAATTGATAGAAGAAACACAATCAGAAATCAAATAGAAATAATGAAAAAAAAGAAAAAGAATAATGGAGAATCACCCCCAAAAATTTGGAAAATATTAAAAAGAAATAATATTGAATTAATAGTTAAATCTTTGATTGAAAAAATATACATAGATGTTTTTCTATGTATCATTAATATGCGCAGAATCGCTCTACAACTTTTGATGGAATCAACAAAAAAAATTATTGAGAAATACATTGACAATAACGAAACAAATCAAGAAAAGATTAATAAAACAAAACAAAATCAAATTGACTTTATTTCGACTATGACTATAAAAAGGGCTTTTGATAATCTTAGAAATAGTAAGCGGAAGTCAAATATTTTTTTTGATTTATCTTACTTGTCACAAAAATATGTATTTTTAAAATTATCACAAACCCAGGTTATTAACTTCAATAAGTTAAGATCTATTCTTCAGTATAATGGACCATCTTTTTTTCTTAAGAATGAAATAAAGGATTTTTTTGGAAAACAAGGAATATTTGATTTCGAAGTAAGACAGAATAAACTTCCAAATTATGGAATGAATCCATGGAAAAACTGGTTAAGAGGTCATTGTCAATACGAGTTATCTCAGATTACATGGTCTAGATTAGTCCCACAAAAATGGCGAAATGGAAAAAAGAAATGCCTGCCGTCTAAAAATAAAAAAAAGGATCTAAATAAATGGTATTCCTATGAAAAAGACCAATTATTTGATTACAAAAAAAAACAAAATTCGAAAGTCTATTTATTACCAAATAAAGAAGATAATTTTCAAAAAAACTATAGATATGATCGTTTATCATATAAATATATTCATTCCGAAACTAAGAAGAAGTCCTATATTTATAGATCATCATTAGAAACAAATAAGAAGCAAGAAAATTCCACCAGAAAAAAAGAAAAAATTGTTAACATACTCAAAAATATTCCTATCAAGAATTATCTAGGAAAAAGTGATATTATATATATGGAAAAAAAAACAGATAGAAAATATTTGGTTTGGAAATTGAATACAAATATTCAGGTTGAACCTAATACTAATAAGGACCAAATCCAAATAAGGGATAAAATTCATAATAATGGTCTTTTTTATCTTCCGATTGATTCAAATTCCGAAATCAATTACAAAAAGGTCTTTTTTGATTGGATGGGAATGAATGAAAAATTCTTAATCTTAAATCGCCTCATATCAAATCCGAATTTTTTTTTATTTCCAGAGTTTGTGATACTTTATCATAAATATAAAGAGAAACCTTGGTTTATCCCA